TATAGGATAACAAGATGGTTAGAAATCTTTTATTTTTTAAACCTAATCGCTCTTTTGATTTCGGAAAAAACTTTCTTTATCAATATACTGCTTCTTTTACACACATATCTCCATTCCTAATAGAGAATGCCAATAGTTAGGATTCATTAAAAAAATATAGAATCCACTCATGGGGGGAGAAGTCCTTCCCATATCAGGCACTAATCTATTTTTAACGTCTAATTAGATCGGGAAATTATTCAAATTAAGAACAGAAGCTGGTTGCTTTTTCTTTCTGATAATTAATTGAAGCCATAGGGCCTCTATCCATTTATTCATTCGACCCAACTTTATTTTGTTCCGTTCCAAGAATTCGAACAAGGTTTTGTACCGATCCGATAAGAATCAAATATCCTCAGAACTCTCCATTGATACGACATGCTATTTTTTCCATTTATTCCCTTTCAGGATCAGTCGCGGTCTTCCAAACTTTACCAATGGTATGGACGAATTCCTCACTTCATCCAAATGTGTAAAAGATTCTAGCCGCACTTAAAAGCCGAGTACTCTACCGTTGAGTTAGCAACCCGAAGAAAATATAGATTAAACAAAATTTCAACAACAACAAAGGGTGTATAAATACAATCCGAATCAAAATCAATTAAATGAAATTGAAACAAAGAGAAAGGAGATTATACGAGCTAATCAAACCATTGAGCTAACAAATCGAAAAAAAAAACAGATTCGATTTTCTAATGGATTCGAAACATAAAAATGAATTGATTAGATGCAAATACAAGAAATTCTCAGATAAAAGAAAGATAAAGAATTGTAAAAATGGATAGAGCACCTCTTATGTTATCTACTTCAATCAAAAAAACCTCTTGTATCAAAGAAAGCAGCATTTGAATTTGAATAAGGTAAAGTAAAAACCTATGGGACGGAAATAAATAGACCCAGTTCACTTATCACGATGAATTATATTTGTTCGATACACTGTTGTCAATAGAAATGTTGAGAAAAGAATTACAGTGGAAAAAAAAACAAAAGAAAAGAAACTGCATTGAAATATTTTTTTCAATTCTTTGAATTTCAATTTAACAATGCTTTAACAATGCAATAATATTCAAGTCTTGAATTGACACTACATATCTAATCTAAATAGATACAAAAAGTATAAATGAAAGAATAAAGAAAAATTGAAAAAAAAAAAATATCGGATTTTTGAGTCCATAATGTATTTCATCAATCTAAGTGGAATAAGCAAAGTGGATTCCTTGTTGGTTAGTCGAGTTCCAATGAAAACCACACAATTGAAGGAAATGTCCGAATTTGAATAAGATCAATAAACTAAGGTTTTGTCGTTCTAGACCATCGGATTCGACGTAAACAATGATAAATAGATACGAATACAGCAGAAAAAAAGGGGGGGGAATCAAAAAAACAAGTAGAGAAAAATTATACAAAGTTATATACAAGTCGCTGCCCCCCCTTAGGTATTTCTTTTTTCTTTAATTGAATTTCATTTGATTAGACGGAAGTTCCTAAAAAATTTCCGCTTTCTTTAAAAGATTCTGAACAGTTTCTGTGGGTTGAGCACCTTTTTCAAGGAAATATAGAATAGCAGGAACATTTAAATCAATTTGATTCTTTATTGGATCATAAAAGCCCACTTTTCTAAGATCTTTTCCTTCTCTTCGGGATCGAACACCAGTTGCAACGATTTGATAGACGGCTCATTGGGATAGATGTAGATGAACAATACCCCCCCTAGAACCGTATAGGAAGTTTTCTCCTCGTACGGCTCGAGAAAAAATGATTTGATTCAAAGGTTTGTCTATGTATACAATTCTAAGAAATTAAATGACAAATGGGCCATCGATTAGACTATGATTTCAGTCTTTTTTTTTCTTACTGAAAATGAAAAAGAAACCATTCGTACTCATAACTCAAGTTAGATAACTCTCAAATAGCTCAAAGGAAAAATCTTTAGTCAATTTCATTTATTGAGTGGTCTTTACCCCCTTTTGTTTGTCTCGTTTAAATTCTATTTGGATTCTTTAGTCTGATCCAGTTATTAAGACTATCGAGACAATTAAAATGGTGTTTCCTTGTTCTTAGATCCTTTATCCTTATTTTAAATCAGTGGGTTTAGACATTACTTCGGCGCTTCTTAATCCTTTCAAAATGGCAGCAACATACCCTTTTTGATTTCTTTCTAGCAAAGAATCCTATGGGACAGTTGATTCCCGCATGATACACTTTGAATCGAAAAAAGTTTGATCAATTCTTTTGCTTTTGAATTGGAAACTTGCTCGAATTGGATCCTTTCGATTTCTATATATGGAAGATACATTTACGAAGTTGTTCCAATTGATTAATTGGCATTAACCCTAGATCCTTGCCCCCGAGAAATGAATTAATCCTTTCTACTCGAGCTCCATCGTGGACTATTTTCAACCCAACAAAAAACGAAGGGTTCGAGTGTAACAGAACAAACAATGTCGAGCCAAGAGCACCC